GTAATGAATATACTTCGTAATCGTTTTGTTTTTTGTAATGAATTAATAGGTCTTTTTCATATGAATTCTCTTTGTTTAAATCTTGATTTTGAATTGTACGACATTTATTGATTCTATTTTTCCATTTTGCTGCTATTAATCTAGACCATCTAATCTGAGATAAATGGTATTGATAATGACCTCTTAACCAGTTTTTCCATTGATTTATTCCAGAATTCCGAAGTTTCTTATGTCTTAATTCATAATGAATTATTCCTTGTTTTCCAAAATAATCTTTTATTGAAGTCTTAAGAAAAAAAGACGTTCCGTGATATTGAAGAATAGATCTTAACTTATACAAGTTAAGAACTTGTGTTTGTGATATTTTGTAAAATACATATGCTTGTGACAAGGAGGATAAGTCAAAAAAATTCTGTGAATTCTTATTACTAATATTATAAAGTGACTTTTTTATAGTCGAAATAAAATGAATTTTATTTTGATTTGTTTTATTAATTCTTTTTTTATTTTTTTTATTATTGTAAATGGATTTATCAATCATTTTTTTTGTTGATTCAACAAAAAGTTGTATATTAATTCTGGGAATATTAATAATAGATAGAAGGATATCTGCGTATATCCTTTCAGTGAAAAATTTTATAAAATAATGTAATTTATGGATTAATCGAGTATTTCTTCTTTTTAATATTTGCCAATTTGGTGATTCGAATCTTTTAGCATTATAACTTGTTTTATTAGGACTATCATTTATTTTTGGAGTCACTTTTTTTTTATTTTTTGTAATTCTTTTTATTTGATTTCTGATTGTGCTTGTTCTATCAGTCAGATCTTTCATTTTTTTTTCTGTCAGTAAAAAATTTGTCCAATATGTAGATTGAATTCGACTAAAGGATTTATGAATTATATGATTGCGGGTTATAGAATCTTTTTCTTTTTTTTTTTTAGTTTCGCTTGATTTATATATTTCTCTCAATCTAAATAATAGAATTGGATTTACTTTTGAGAGTTCTTTTTTTATTTTTTTTAAAAACGGAATGTCCTTGATAATCCATTTTTTTGTTTTTTTTGAGATATTTAGAAATTTTGTTCTTTCTTTTAAAACTTTTAGAAATATAAAATACTTTTTTTTCAATTTTCCAATTTTTTTTTCGAGTTTCTTAAAAATGGGTTCAAAAAAGGAAGGCCGTTTTTGGGGAGAACCAAAAGGAAGTTCAGCTTCCATTCCCCAAACCGTTAAAAAAAAAAAATCATCTTTTTGTCCTTTCTTTTTGATTCGATCTATATGAGAGGACCGTGGCTTAGATCTGTGCCAGGGTTTCAGACAGAAAGGAAATAGCATCTTTATTTGAATACCGTCTATTAACCAATTTTTCGGAAATTCTGTTTCTGATAATTGAACACCATTATAGGTGCATTTAACATGCATTTCTTTATTCCATTCATTTAAATCCTCAGACCACTCAGGAAATTGTAATAATAGCATACGGCCAATATTTTTAGCTATTATCAATGACGGTAATATAATATATTTTCTAAGAATCGATTGAGTTATTAACATGGAACCTCTTATTACTTGAGCAAATGGAATGGTATCCCAGGCTTCTGCTACTTCTATCCGCGCTTTCTCTTTTCTTTTGTTCTCTTCTTTTTTGTCCTTTTCCTTTTTTTCCCTTTCTTTTATTTTTTCTTCTGTATAATCTGAAATTTTTAATTCTGCTCCCTTTCCTATACAATTTCTAAAAATGAGTTTTATCAGTTCGGAGATATCAAAAAAAAAAGGGTGTGATTTGTCTATTCTGTCCAAAAAAAGCGGAGAATGTGCATTTGCTTGAAAAAGTTCCCAAATAACTGTTTTACATCTTTGGGCTCGCATTGAACCTTTGATTATGTCTCGACGAAAATCAGATTGTTGCGAATATCGTATCAAAGCTACTTCGTCTCTTTTATTAGAATTATTAGTATCCTTATTATTAGGATCGGTATTTCCCCGGTTATCAGTAAAAATCACTACACGTTTGGCTTTTCTTGAACGAATCTGATAATCTATTGGTACTTCTTCTTCACTTTCTCCTTCCTGTTGTTCTAATTCGTTGATTAATTTGTATGACCATCGAGGGACTTTTTTACTGATTTCTTTTATTCTAATCGATTTTTTTTTTTTTTTTTGATCATTAAGATCACTTCTAATTGCATTGAATAAAAATTTTGTTTTATTTTCGGAATCCATTCTTCCTTGTTCTGAAAATAAAGAAGATCCTTTCAAATTCAAATTTGATTTAAGTTCACTGATTAAAGTCAAGAAATAACTCATTTTTGTTGATAATGGGTTGTTATCAAATATATCTGTTTTATCTTTAAATTCTCGAGAATCAGTATCAGTAAGAAAGATAGTATGAATCTTATTTTTTTCTATGAAATTTTCTATTGAAGTTTCATTTATGATTAAAGGTGAAAACAAATTTTGTATTGTTCCACGATGTGGTCCATTCAAGAAAGGATC